TCTATATCTATCGCTTTTGCTTCATTGATTTGATTCTCTCAATAGATACCGAGATTCATATTGGAAATCAAAAATATAGTAATTCAAACTATAAGACATAGGAGTAATTCAGATTGATCAGAACAAATAGATATAGCAAATAAATGGAATTGGATGCTATGTCAATCCCATATATGGAATTGATATTCGCATATATCAAGATAATATTGTAGATTGATAGATAGATCCATATCAAATGCAGCCTCTATCTTTATTTTATTCCAGGGGGCAGCTTTGTAACAAGAATCTAACTAATAAATAGTATGGTAGAAAGAAATAGATGAATCTTTCTACCATACTATCTATCTATTAGAATACTGCCGATTCTAGTCCACTCATTTCATTTAAGACATGAAATTGGAATCTTTTTCATTTTATTTCGTCAATTTTGGCTAAGAACCCAGAAGTCAAGTTTCATTCAAATTAGTTAATAATTAATCGTTTTGACTGACTGTTTTTACATAAATGATAAGTAGAAAAGCGGTAGGAACTAGAATAAATAGTGCAGTAGCAATAAATGCAAGAATATTTACTTCCATAATCTCATCGGTTTTTTACTTCGCAATAACTCGGGATTTAATCCCATAGAGATGATAAATCTTTGGCCTGTAAATTCAATGAATGAATATTACCTCTCGATGATCTTGAATCAGATCAATATCATGAATAACAATATCTGAACTATCAAATAAATTCGTCGTCGAGAATTGAATAGTATAACATAGGAAGTTCTTTTATCCATACCGCCCCAAACTTGGATTGCTGACCTAACCCAAAATTCCTTTATTTATTTATCATTTTTTATTATCTGTTCTTTTTTTCTCTCTAATCTATCTAGTTCCTTCTTGTACAATCATCTGATGAAGTCTCATCAAATAGCTCTTCCACTTCCAGTGGTCACATAGTTACAAACCCAAACAAACAATAAAAGCTAAATGGAAAAAGAAAGGAGTTTAGAACGAAACTATTTTTGACTTGGAAGACAAAGAAGTGTGATAAAGATGAGACCGTATAAAATGAATATTCATCAAATTTACTATTTTCCGATTTGTTCTTTCGTCGATGGGGCCTTAAAACAAAATGAAAAATAGGAAAAATGATTCATTCGCCTTTCTAAGAGGAGTAGGATCTTTGGTTGATCTGTCCTTCCCCCTCCTTTCTTCGTAGATTATTAGCCCCAGGACACCTATACCAAAAGCTCAGTGTGCAATTTGCATGAAATCTATTTTGCAACTTCAAACTAGTAAGTCAGGTTCCATAAATCCGTAGCCAGAAAAATAAATTGTTTTTTTTTTGTTTTTTCTGGAAAGTATTTTCTTATATTCAATTTTGTATTGGACAAGAAAGGAATTCCTTTTGTGTATGCGCGCCTCAAAAAAGTAAAGTATAGTACTCGATTCCATTACATGCATCGGGGGCAATCGAAAAAGCCAGCATTTCTTGGAATACTGACTATAATGCTACCAATAATTGTACTAATCCAACCGCATATGTCTTTCTCCTACCAAAAGGAAAGAAAAAAGAAATAAGGATTTCCCCTTTGCTTTGACAATGAAATTCTTCCCCCGGTCCCCTTCAGAAAAAGGGAGAGATTTTTTTATATATTTATTGGATCCGTCGGGACTGACGGGGCTCGAACCCGCAGCTTCCGCCTTGACAGGGCGGTGCTCTGACCAATTGAACTACAATCCCAGGGAAATACGGGATCTAGCAGAAAATTTGATTCTTTTTTATCTCCGGATCGGGTATTTCTGAAGTACAAAGGGAGTTATATGATCTCATGGCGGATTGGCGAATTATTGGGCCGAGCTGGATTTGAACCAGCGTAGACATATTGCCAACGAATTTACAGTCCGTCCCCATTAACCGCTCGGGCATCGACCCAGGAAGAATCAATTTTCGACTTATTGGTAATCCATGATCAATTTCCTTTCGTAGTACCCTACCCCCAGGGGAATTCGAATCCCCGCTGCCTCCTTGAAAGAGAGATGTCCTAAACCACTAGACGATGGGGGCCCGCTTGACCAACGGCCATCATACTATGATCATAGTATGATCCGTTTTTTGAAATTGTCAATAATCAAATGATTCTAGCCGAGGGATCTTTCCCCCTTTCAGAATTGCATAGAATTGTTTTTTATTCGTCATTGACGAATTATTCATTAGAATCGACATTAGAAATCTAGTAAAATCTAGTAGTAGTATTTTTTTTTTTGTTTTTTGAATTATTGCAATTGAATTTATTTCTATTCGAGTCGGTCTTGAAACAATTCATTGCATTTTCTCCTAGACTTCCTAATTTTATTATTCAACAATGAGCCACTAGACACTATGTATCTACTGCACGTACTTAATGCATATATACTTATGTTTATAATATATGTACATATAGATATTTTATCCACATAGTGAATAATTCCGGAATTAAATAAAAAAGGCCCTTTTAACTCAGTGGTAGAGT